TTCAATTCTTCCATGTTTCAGCAGTAGCATATTGTTCCATGGAGCTAAGGTCCAAAATATGGAATAAACAAGTGTTTCCACGACTCTACCACCCGGCCAATTCTGTTCCACTTAATCCCTTTTTCATGGACACATATCTTTACTTTACGGCTAAGGAATGGGAAATCTTTCTCCTGTTACATGAATCAAATGTTTCATTTCATCCGGGAAAAGCCATTTCTTTCTCAACAATGTCTTTGTCATTTGATCCAATAGCGTTCCGTTAGATAGGAACAGATTTGATAAATACTGATAACTCTCGGATAGAGTATTAGAACGGAAAGACCCATTATATAAATATAATGAACTATTGGTTCTAAGCCATCTTTGGCGATGAATCAACAATTCGAAGTGCTTTTCTTGCGTATTCTTGATGAACCAGCGTTTATATATAGATGTGGGAGGATTCTTTTGGGAAGTAATAAGCCCTTTTGACATCTCTTCATCTGCAAAGAATTCTCGACGTGAAAACACAGAGACAAAGGGCTGATCTTTGAATAGGAAAAAGAATGGATCCGCAGGGTCCCAAATGAATTGGCTTATTCGAAAAAAGCCTTGTTCTTTGGAAGATCTATCTCGTGTCTGGTACTGCATGGTTCCACTCTGCAAGAACTCCGAATCATTCTCTTGAAGCTCACCCTCTTTATGATAAATGATCCGCTTGCCCCGAAATGACCTGGCTAAATAGGGAAATCCCAATTCATTGGGCCTTTCGATATAATCAAATAGATTGCCACAAGGGCACCATATTCTAGGAGCCCAAACTATGTGATTTAATAAATCCTCCTCTATCTGTTGCGGGTCGACGGCTCCTTCTTCAAACTCTGATTCGTATTTTTCATGTCGAAATCTATGATCAACGATAGAACAAGATCCTTTTTGCATCATATCTAACTGATTCCTTGGTTCGGACCGAAGAAGCAATGTCACTCGATTATTATCAAACTGACTGCAATCTTTTTCTGTCCGTGAGGATCCCACCAGAGCACCTTCTACTTCTAATAGGCCATGAACTAGATCAGAATCATTCTCAACGAATCCATAAGAAATGATCCAATTTTTTTCATCGGGTCCGAGTGGAGACCAAAGATTTTGAGCGACCGATCCGGCAGAACAACTCAAAAGATAAAGAAGTATCGTTAATTTCTTCATGCTCGTTCCAAGTTCGAAGTACCATTTGTACAAATAAGAATCCCTTTCCTTACATGATTTCTTCTTCATATAGATAGATATAGGATCTATGCGGCAATTACTTAGAAGTACATTTTGTGCAACAGCCCTTCCTATCTGATAGAAAAGTATCCCATGATCCTGAACCGATCTTACCTGGGATCGCAAATCCCAAGTTTGTCTATGAAGAGCTGATCTAATTGTATTAGTTTCTATAATTGATTTCTTCTGTGTAATACTAATTGATAGGGCCTCATTGATAAGTGCTACAAGATCTCGTGCATTGGAACCCACGGTTATGGACCCGAATTCATTAGTATGGAACATTTTCTTTTCCAAGTGAAATCCCCTAGTATATGAAAGAATGAAAAAGTGCTTTCGTTGTTGTGGAATAAGAAGCCCTCGTATCTTAATGCATGTATTTAATTTATTCGGAGCTATTAAAGCGGGATCCACTTTTTGGGGAATATGAGTCGAAGCAAGAACAAGAATATTTCTAGTGGAACATCTTTCACAATCCCTGGAGAGATAGTTCACTAATAGACCGAGGGATAAATAATTCGACTCATTCACATACAGATCATGAATGTTTGGAATCCATATTATGCAAGGAGACATTGCTTTTGCTAATTCGAATTGAAGGGTGATATCAAATCGGTCTATTTTCGGCGTCATATACATAGTTAGCAGCTCCCTATCAAGGTCATCATCAATATCGTCGCTATCATCAATATCGTCACTATCATCAATATCGATATCGTCACTATCATCAATAAAACCTTTAGGCTTGTCATCCAGGAACTTGTTCGGAAATACCGTAATGAAAGGAACATAGGAGTTTGTCGCTAGGTATTTGACCAAATATGATCGTCCAGTTCCTATAGAACCTATCACTAAAATACCCCTAGAAGGGGATAGGGCTAAGCGGAGCGAAAAGGGTTTTCCATGAGATGGGAAATGAAAACTATTAGCCCCGCACGAGGTTTGTGAATAAGTGATTGTCTGATAATGAGCAAGGAATATCCGTCTTTCTGCTAAACAGGATCTATTGAACTCATAATTCATTAGATACTTTTTATGAATGTCAACTAAGTATCGTAAGTAAATGGATCCTGGTTGTTCAATCATTTGATAACCAGAGGCATTCTTTGATAAACGATCACTATGAGTCAGACTCAATAGAATTTGATCAATTCTTTTTTCTGTCGTTAGGGCGGAGAACTGAACCAAGAATTCTCTTTCTTCATCATCAATCGAATCACTGTTCGCGACCCAGGATTCTATTTTCTCA